AGTTGACTATCTTTGTGGCATCGATTGTACAAGTTCGCGAAGAGGCTGGACGAGTGGAATGAGGGAAAGCGGCTCGATTGACAAAAAAGAAGAGTAGCCCCCTCTGGCAAAGTAACTATAAAAGAATTCCCGAGTAATTCTCAACCAACATATGCGATTCATTCCCGTCTTAAAAAACAAATAAGACTTATAAATCAAGCAGTTAGGAAGTCCTAGACTTTAAGCCAGGCTGCTTAATTATTCTATTGAGTTGCCTACCCTCAGGTCATTCGCTGCCTTAAGCCCTACAGTTTCTTCGCTAGCCGTTGTTGGGACTTAGTTAAGAGTTAGCCTAGAAAGGAAAGGCTTTGAAAGCAAGTCAAGCATTCCAATCCCAGCGGATTAATCAATAGCAGTAGAGTCGTAAACAAGAACAGCAGAGGCTGAACAAGTCACTTCCTTAGAGCGTGAACAAAACAATAAGTTAGGTCGTTTGATTATAAAATTCCTACTGTTTGTTTAGGAGATTTATTGAACAAGCCTTCTAAATAAAGGCGAAGAAGAATCATCGAACTAATGGACTTACCGCTCGCTCCCAGCCAACAAGCAGTTAGCCTTCTTTTCCAAGGAATTAAAATGTGGATGACTGGACATCAGCAATAACAGGAGCCGAGCTTTCACAAAAACATACGAACCTACCATCTCATTTAAGGGGTACTTAAATCAACGTGTCAATCATCCCTACCCCGGATCTTTGGACTTAATGTCAGATTTTTTTCTGGGCCCGGGTTAAATATATGTCTTCAGCCGTATTTAAGTTATTGTTGCTGCTTGGGCACTTGGTTGAACCGGTACCTCAACAGCACTTGTCTTTGCCTCTCTCTGAGCAAGGTATGTAGGGTGCTCTATACCTTATTTATTTTATGCTTCTCTCTAGACTTGCTTCCTCCCTGGATCATTAAGTCCTTAAGTAAGGAAGTAAATAGTCGTCCCGGTAGTGGGAAAAGTCCGATTGCCTAGTAGCCCCAGTACTATAGGGAAGGCCTATTCTTCGTATAGGCAAAGCCTCACTATCTTATCTCTGAAACCCTGAAAATGATTCAATTTTTAATTTGATAAGCATGTGATTCGCATCTTGGTCTTCCAGCCTCGATGAAAGCCCCCTGATTAGATTAGATAGGGGGGCAAAAGCACGACAAGCCTACCCATCATCAAAGCAAGCCCAAGTCTATGCAAGAAGGCCAAGGTCCTGTCCTCCGGATCTATCCAAATTCAAAGAGTTGGGCTACATAAAAGATCCTATTCTGAAATGGATATAGGCTTAACTAAAGCCCAATGCCAAGCAACGCCCTAGACTACAAGTTAAGAAATAGGGTTCCACTAAGCCCTTAACCCGACACAAGATGCGTTTTTGCTTTTTTTTCAGAAAAGCTCCTTGACCAAGGGCCCACTTAAACAGAAGGAGCTCGCAGAATACTTCAGGGCTGGAGTGAAGAGCCAGCACCTGTCAGGAACTGTATAAAAAAGGACCGAGAACTACATACGGTCTGAGACTAACTTCCTTGAGAAGAGGGAGACAAGTAATGTAGGCTGTGGCCGTTCCAGAAATGTAGCGGTAGCTCGACCAAAGCCGGTCAATAAGACAGATCCGGATCCTAGTGCTTTCGAGATGGTTCGATCGCTAACAAAGACAAGCATGGGAAACTGCAGACTCCCGCAACTCCAAGAGCTCAAGCCTAAAGCCTTAGTAACGCGCATCCTCATTGCTCGCGTAAAGCAAGCGTATAAGGTTTATTGATGGACATTCCTATACGTCTTTTAGATTTGCTTGTGTCGAACCTAGGAAACCTCTACTATTTTGTATTAGGACGCAGGCCATCTTATCCCACTTTTTTTGAATTGGTTTCAAAAGAATTTCCTAATTAATTTAGATAGTTTGATTGAGACGGATCAGCTCCACGAATAGTAGACAGGGGAAGGAGCAACAATTAGATAAGAGAAGAAGGCTAGCTATATGCTGAACACAGGCCTGTTTTCGCTTCCCCTTTAATCCTTTAACTTCAGGTAACAGCATAAAGAATCTCTTAGTTTTAGACTAAAGGGTTCGTAAGAGCTACTTCCCTTGCCTCAATCCCTATTAGTTAGTCGGGGACTGGTCCTTCCCTCGATATTACGCTCTTTTTTTTTTCACGAGTTAATTTATCCGCCTACTAGCTGTACAGGAAAAGGAAAGTCTACTTACGAGATTGACCGACTTGCTTCCAAGCCGAGTTCCTTCCTTCGGTAGAGGAGATAGGGCTGCTAGAAGAAGAGTTAACCACTATCTACGCAATTCTCTAGCTTCATTCTTTTGATAATATTCCATTTCAGAGTGATGCTCGCACCACTACACTCACTCACTCATTCCATCGACGGGAGAAGAAAGAGGTTCAATCCATAGGCGAGGTGGAGACTTCGGTATAGGGTCGCCTGTTCGGCGCGCTACTGCTCTTTGGCTCCTTTACTTTAGTTCATCATTTCTTTGCAACTCTATTGATCAATCTCCTCTCGTTATCGGTCGACCTTCAAGACTTGCTTACGATAGGAGGGACTCGAAAGGCTAATCCGTGAAAGACGAAAAATGAATTCCAGTCCCAATAGATCAAGCCGAGGTAGTAGACCAAATCGTCTATCAACGTCCTCCACTTACTCCACTAGGTTGGCTAGAGCCTTGTTACTATAGTTCGCGCTACTGAGATCATCGTTGATTGGGAGAGAGAAAGCTTTTGTGGGATCCTGAGCCAGCAACATTCTTGTTTTAAAAGACGTATAGGCAATTCTTTATTATGATCATATGGATCGCTTTTCGTTACTTTTCTTTCCATAGGCATACATTGCAGTCTAACCAGCTTTCTTATTTTAGGGGACCGAGAATCCTTCTTTTGATCCCCCTCGAGCCTACTATCGTCTTTCGAATTAAGCTTCCGATTTAGTTGGTGCAGACGCTGAAGGATCAGCTGACACTAGATAGGAAAGGCTTTCGATCGAGAAGCTCTCGAACCTGTTCCGAAGTCAGTTTAGGATTCGGTTGGTGTTCCGACATCCCGAATCGAGGTGGCTCTAAACTCAGGTTTACCTACCTCTCTAGTTAAAGAGAGAAGATAGGGCTTCGAAATCTAATTTCCTCTCCTAAGTGCTTGCTGGTTCCAGACTCCCTATCTTGGTTGGCTGTCATTTCCAGAGGAGTTGGACTGCTTTCCACTGATAGTATCCAACAAGGAGTGAAGAGAGGGAAAGTTATCTCTAGCATATATTTATTTAACGGAATCCATCTTTCTTTTGATATCAATTGAACAGAGGCTTAGTTGTGTGATTCATATCCACCAGTGGATCAAGGGTAGGTTCTTAAAAGGCCTTCGAAAGGAAACTCCTGCAAATCCTGGAAGGAGAAAAGTGTACCCTTGAGTTAAAGCGCGCCCTTGGTCCTATTGCAACTGCTTCTGATTCACTTGCTAACAGCGCTAGTCACCTCTTGACTTAGTAAACTACCCCATTCGTAGTGTCAAGCCTTCCCTTCCTCTACTGCTGGTCGACTAGACTAAGTCAACTTGCTCGTGGAAAGGCAGGAGCCTGGAAGCCAGGAAGAACGAGCCCTTAAATTCTTCTATTCTGACTTCTTCTACCAAATGAGCATAGAAAGAAGGGTAGACGCTCCTTTAGCCATCAATCCATAACGAGACTTAGGTGATCCTATCTCTCTTATAGAGAGGGCGAGAAAGAGCTCCATTGAGCGCCAACTCCAGCATTCACACTAGAATCTACTTCCAACCTTTAACACTTGGTCGAGCAAGTCCAGAACTAGGCCCTTAACAGAACCAGGACTAGCCCTTTAGAGAAAAGCGAGCAAGATCCCTTCATCGGAAGGAAAGAGGAGAACGAGGACAGCTGACTACCGCTCCTGCCTTCTGGTACGAGTTTCAATTGGCATAACTTTCATTAAATGGATTAGCCTACCATTTTCCTGAGGGCCTAAAGTTTAGATAGAAAAGTCCTCTATTTCTATTCATAGAGAATCCATCCTCAAACTAGAGTTCAACTCCGTCGTCCGATCTTAAGATGTTAGGTTCTTTTTAAATTCAAGAAAGCATGAAAAAGGAGGAAAGATAGTCATAAAACACAAGTAAGGTAGCATTTCACCAGCTTAAATTTGAACTAGGTATGGTAGATCCCTAGCTAAGGGAGACTTCCTCTTTTCACGACTAATTGCACGACTAAGCCGAAAAGATATAGAAAATTGGATAGTTGGGATCTTCAAGCAGGTGAGAATCCGGTTTGGTAGCAGCTTACCAACTTTGAATTTTTATCTTAAATAGCAGACGATCTGCCAAGAATCCGATTGGAAGGACTAAGCCCGAAAGCACGGGATGGGTTCCTTCTTATCCTAAGCTGTGAACTCATGGTAAAATTCCGAGGTGGGCTTTCCCTTCTCTATGGTAGCATGGTCTTCTCCTAGGGTTTCTCTTGGTGGAGGAAGGGCTACTGGAAGCCTAGAAGGAAAAGAAGTCTGGGCTGGGGAACGAAGTGACTTACGGGATTAAATAAAGCGAGGGAAAGAAGAAATGCTCTCTTGCCCGGCAAAGGGATATCAAGATTCACGTGCGAAGGGACGAGCGAAAGGCTTCCTAGTAAGCCTTGGTTCCTGGTATAAGAAAGAAAGTAGAGCTAGGCTTCTGTGAGTGAACGAGATGAGGATCGAGGCAGTTCCCCCAGGGTAGGTGCTTTCTTCGCGAGTATGTCTGTTGATGGCGCTGTGTCCTATCTGCTCAAGGAAAGCTGTCCAACTCAATGTGTAACGCATCAGCGGCATTTGCTACATAATCCGCATCTGTTGTCAGAATTGCTATTGCTACTATAAGGGAGAAAGGAGTTAAAGTCTGCTTAGTATTCTAAGAAAATTATAAAATTAACTTCTTAATTAAACTGCTAAGAAGAAGATTATGTTATCAGATCGGGATTCCTATTAGATTAGATTTAGATAGAAGTATTAAAATCAGGCTCAGGACATGAGGATTAGTGGGAAATTGCTTTATTCAATTTTATAAAAGAGGAGATGCGAGGAATAGCTCATTAGATCCATGCCACTTCGAACTCCAAGTCTTAAGCAAACTGGCATCTACCTTGCCTTGCTCTGTAGCCGAAATAGATTCAAAGGGCGAAGGAAAGAAAGTTCTTTGAGTGACAGAGATTCCGATTCGACTTCTCCCACGGGGAAAGAAAGCCTTTATAGTGAAGCTAGCCTATTAGGCGCTGTGTAAGAGCTCTATGCTATCTATGGAATAGTGGTCAGTACTGCTTTAAAGTTTGAACCAAGTCTTGGATTCGGAAGAGAAGTAGGCGTAGAGGATATTGGGAAAGATCCCAAATCTGGTTAACTGCTTTAGGAGTGCCGGCTCCAGGCTAGATAAAAGATAGGCTATGAAGCTGTGAAAAAGAGTTTATATCGAAAGTTTTATTTTTAGTCACCGATAAAGAAAGTAGCTAGGCTTCCTGGTGGTTTGAAAGAGATCTTAGTGCCTTAGACGACCTAGAAGGAGGATTGCTTCTCTCACCCGTAGCAAGGTAGCCCAAGATTATTTTGAGACGAATGAATGCCGAAGAAAGGAAGGCCTGAGAGCTTACTCCGCTGTTCGTGGTGGAATAAGGGCTTAGGAGTAGTAGGGCTAAAGGCATGCTTTAAGGCAGCTCGTGACCTAAGGTAGGCGCATTAGAATGAATTAGTGTTAGTTTTGGCATTTCTCGCAGGAGAATAGGAAGAATTTAAAATGACAAAGCGAACTTATCTTATTAAAAAAGCGGACTAGGAGCGGAAGGCGAAAGGGGATTTCTTTAGTAAGGAAGGAAAGCAAGTTAGTTACATCTATCTTAAAGTCTGATTCGGATTCTGCTCTCGCTGTTCTCAAAGTAGCGAAGTTACCAGAGGGAGAAGCTCTGATTCCTCTTGTTGAATCGACTCTTTACAACGACTTAAAAGCAAATACGTTATAAGATAAGTAAGGGCGAGAGGAAAGAGACAACAGCTGTTTACTAGCAAGCATTGAAAGCAGATGCCAGAATGACTCTTTGAACTGAACGACGTAATAAATAAAGAAACTAGCTGCCATCAAGACTGAACGAGATGAGGATTAAATAAAATCGAACTGTGATAACCTTTGTTTTTACCAAAAAAGCAGGCAGAAAGAAGGAAAGAGAACAGATGAAAGTTCGCCCAAAAGAAGCGGAGGGAACCACAGATCCTTCCTGTTGAGGCAGAGGAAGAGGAATAGATGTCCGGCGAGCTTCCTCGATAAAGAAAGGAAAGCTGGTAGCCGCCCATGGCAGTCTTGTTTGCGGGTGTACGATCTAATCCTAATCCTATACCCGCAGGGAGGTTAAACTTCCTCTTGTTGAGGGGATTGAACTTCAAGCGGTAGGGATCGAAGCGAAGTCTGTTGCTCTTTGTTCCCTTCCTGGGAGTCAACTCCTCGCTAGTTTGTCCAGAAATCTCTATGGTATGGGAATTCACTCGCTCTTTGATCTGCAGAATAAGGCCTAGGAGCTTTCTCGCATGAAAGAGACCCATGTCATTCGTCATCAATGAAAAGTGCTTTGATCAAGGGATGGCATACAGACCTCAGTGTGCACTAGCTCCAATACTGTCTTAGTAAACTCTTGGCTTATGCTGTCCCGATAATAGAATGAATGTTCTAAAGAAGAAAGAATAGACTGTTCGTTCCGACTAGTGCTACTGCCCTCCTTTTGGAGGTCCTATGAATTGATAAAGAGAAGGGCTACCCAGTCAAAGTGGGAACTCATAGTAGTCTTGGAAATGTCCTTATAAACAACATTACATAAACTAATGGGATTAAATTGTGATAAGCGAGAGAAACCTTAACCTTTTGGGATAAGGGCAATGAAGGTATGATTGAGACCTCTAGGCATGGTCCCAGAGGAAAAGAAGTCCTGTATAACATCTACCACATCAGCTCCAACAGTGGCCCAGAAGATATTGAAAAAGGAAGCTGAAAATCCATCTGGTCTCGGTGTTTTTGAATTGGACATTGAGAAGATGACATTTTTTATTTCGCTTTCTTCTGGCATGGAAATCAATCTCTCATTTTCCTCATCTGTGACAAATCTAGGAATAACTCCCATCAGCTTGACCCGTAATCTAGGATTGTCCCACTTGTACAGATTATGAAAATAGGCAACTGTTTCATTCTGAATGTTTTGCTGCCCATAAACTGTTGAGCCATCATCAAGCCTCAATTGTGATAAACGATTCCTGCTTCTGCGGTTAAGGGTTTGAAGATGGAAAACTTTATATTCCGATCCCCTTCCTTAAGCCAATCAACCCGAGCGAGACTTTTGCCTCCAAAGAATTGATTTTGGGAGTAGGCATTTATTATAGTATTTTCGCACTTCAACCTCTTCTTTTAGTTTCGCCAGATTGGGCCTGGATGCATTACCAATCTCAACCTGTAAAGCCTGTAATCTTGTAAGAGCTTTCTTTATCAATATTAAGAAATTCCCCAGGTTCCATCTTCTTAATTCTGGAGCTGTCCTGTCCAGATTTAGGGAAAGTCTCGGGCTAGAAGGCATCGGGGAATGATTGTGCCAAGCTTTTCTGACCACGTCCACAATAGATGGGTGCCTTAACCAAAATTGATGGAACCAGAAAGGGAGCCTTCGAGGACCAGGGTCTGGGTCAGTCGAGATAAGTAAAGGATTTGGATCTGATTTTGCTCTAGCGAGATGATTCACCGTAGTATCACTAAAACTCTCCAATTTCCATTAGCAAGAGGTTTGGTGTGGCCAGACGCTCCGCTCTAAAAAAAAATGGTTTAAGTAAAGTTTGAACCAGAGAAGCCGAGGTCAAAGAAGTTGCATTGGGCCATAGTCTCCTTTTTATCATTTGAAGCAAGCGAAGGAAAAGTACGCGAACCTCCGCACTTTTCAGATTAAGTAGTAATGGAATTCAAATCGCCGACCGCCATCTACCTCCATTCACCTGAAATTTTTTTTTACTCTTCCCAAATAAATTTCCGTCGGAGATATTGGGGACTTGCATAAACCCCAAAGAGTTACCATTGATCTTGTCTTGATTTGGTTCAGAAAGAAGAACATGAATGGCTTGCTTAGATATTAAAAGGGGTTCAGAAATCTTTACCTGTTTAGTCCAGAAAGCCAAATACCACAAGCTCTTCTTTCCGGATGAATACAAATGCAATGATCGTGCAAACGGAGCTTCCGAAGTCCGAGTTTCAGCAATCACCATTATCTCATTTCCGCGGCCTGTAACACATGGTTATCAAGCTTCTTACTACCGCCCTCCCTATGGGGAAGTAAGCAATAGCGCGAAGAGAGGGAAATGCGCTAAAGCAGTGAGCTAGTAAGAGAGAGCGCACCTAAGAATCGGTTTTTTCGTAATATAAGGAAGTTCCCGTGCAATTAAAAATCCAGAAAAGAGACGGGATTCTAGGATTAGGCGGTGTCCGTCCACTAATGTAAAGATTGGGCGTGGGAGAGGTTAATTTGACGAAAGAAACTTTCCGGGCGATCATCTTCTTAGCTCTGATCTACGACCACCCTCACACTGCTATCGATCCGGCGGACAGATGCCAGTTCTGCTGATACAAGCTTCTTCTTCCGGACCAGAACAAGACAGAATGAATCTTTATCTGGGAAGGCATGATTGGGAGTTAGCTCGAAATCCGATAAATCGAATACCTCCTGGCCTCAGTTAGAAGGTTATCCGCCCCGCCTTGAGTTTCGGTCTTGCGCATTCAAGCGTTGAATAAGGCCTAAGAAGGGCTTTCCCGAGGCTGGGCATAGATGTATCTATTCGGGGTCGAAACCCTCATTATTGATCATCTTGGGAAGGATTGAGTTGAATTTACGGAACCATGGACCATTACCATCGCTCCTGGGGGTCTTCTTACCATCACCGATCAGTTCGTGCGCCTATTCAGGGACGTTCAAAGCATGAAAGTGGATCTACGACCACCCTTCCTTGTTTGGCGCAAGCCATTAAGGGATTTTTTTGTGAAAGAGGATGGGTGCCCCATGCGGTGCTTTAGAGGGTTTAATATCACCCGCTTCGAGCAATTCTTCTAATTGCTTTCGAAGTTCTTCTAGGTCGACGGGAGCCATCCGGTAAGGTCCTTTAGCCGGGGCCGTGCACCTGGAACCAACTCAATTTGGTGATCAATAGTCCTTCGGGGAGGAAGAGCTCTCGATAGTTGCGGTGGCTTGACATCCGAGAACTCAGTCAATAAATCTTTTATTGCTTTCGGAACCGGGAACTGTCTGTTCCTCTCTTATGATAGCATCGTCATCAGCGCAGCCTTTCTTTATCCCTTGCTTTTGACGGCCCTGCTACTAATATAAAATACTAAAGCTCCGTTGGGGGCTGCCCGCTGGCACCATGCACGGGGCCCTGTCATCCAAGATGCAAAGTGAGTTTCGTTTCAGAGGGACAGGGTTTCAAACGAGCAAGTTCCAAGTGAGCTTTAATCAAAGACAGCTTCTAAGAGAGCGAGTAGGTCCGCGAGTCACTTTTCCCTCTGATAATTAGTCAGAATGATGTATGGAGGAATCATAATCGCCTGCCTATAAAAGAACTAGGGCAAAAGGAACAACCGTAATAGAAAGCCAATCCCTTTTCCCCTTTCTCCATTGAAAGCTTTCTTCCTGACCTCCAAGGAAGGCAAAACCGAAAGCGCTACAAAAAAGATCGATTATGAACAGGAGCAGGACTAGTCATACCAATTGCAGGAAAAATATCCTTCAACTCAATCAAAAACGGGAAAAGACAGTTAGCCAACAGAAAACGATCGCCATCATATCTTCATATTAGATTAGGCCTTCCAGTGGAAACCATCACAAATCATAGGTTGTATCGAACAGTCACACCTGCGGAAAAGCCCGAAAGAAAGGGAAAGCCCAAGCAAGTGCTCAGTTTCAGATCAGTGAATAAACCGAAAACTGCGAGCTGACGATACAATAGACAAAAAACCCTTCGTTCATCATAGATTCAGAAACTGCAGAAGGTGAAGGCTCTAGAAGAGAGACGGATTGAGAACAGTTTCCAGAGATCGGAACCCCTTTTAGTAAGCTTAGCAGACCAAAGCTGAGGGGACCAAAGATCATGGATCATGGACCTTTGTACGAACTATCTTTAGTTCAAAAGTGAGGAAAGAGAGACATGCCAGCCCGACTTAGACGACTAATGACTTCTCCGACGCGAGCTCCTACTCCTACTCGTCTTAGAAATCGAAATCGGCATCGAAACTCTTTGAAAAAGAGGATAAACCCCATAAGCAATAGCAGCACTCGTCACTAGCTGCTTCTCTGTCTTTGACTCGAGTGGAGTCCTTAAACTGGAGTTCCTTCAAAAGCACATAAGATGAGTTAAATAGCCTGAGCCAAGGAAATATAAATTGGTTACGCAAGCGCAAGCGTCCCACCGCAAGAAAGAAGTGGCTCTTACCCTATCGTCGCTGGAAACTTTCTCCGGTCAATCAAGTCTGTTTCTCAGTCAGCAGCTGGTCACAAAGCAAGAGCATAAAGTTATGGAAGAACTTATAAGTCGGTGTAGGATTCAAAGGAGCACGTCTTGAAGTGAAGAACCTCCTCCAAGTCAAGCTATCGACATTGAAATCTACATTATCATCAGAGACATTGGCATTCCCTATCACTAAAAGAAAACTCTTGAAGATCTTAGATCCCCCCTCTTTCGACTAGCTTCTAGTTCTTGTCTTTTAGGAGGAGCGGGAAGCATTCCTTTTTCTCTCGCTTCTACGCAGGCTTTTTTTTATAGAAAGAGAGTCAAGGGGGCGGAGCTTTACTTAGCCTTCTCCCGCCTTACTTTGTTAATATTTTTACAATTTTCCAACATAGGGAAGGAATAGTTGATTCCAATCCTATATCATTTGTTAATAGATAGGGCAGATAGCCCCCTGAAGAGAGGTCCTTAAGGATATTGTGGAGAGAGCAGAGGCTCTCGCTTTTTCTTCTCGCTAACGATCGGCATTCTTTTCTTCCCCCTTCCGGGAAATGATCAAAGAAGCTATGGCTGACCTGGCCCCTTTTGAAGACAAGACCCCCCTTTTTCTTTCTTTGCTTTTCAGCTTTATAATTGGGAATCCACTCCCTCTAATCCTCTTTCTAGCGCACTGCTTTATTGTATTGCGCGCATTTGGTGCGCTATTGAAGAACATTCTTATAAGTGGTCAAACCATCTCCCCATCTCAAGGAAGTCCTCTACTTTGGTTGGCTAGTCGATCTTCCTCTCTCCGAATTGACATTTTGATCACCCTCGTTGTACTTACTCTTTCGAAGGATCATCCGTTGAAGCAGCTTCCTTGAACCTTTCATCTCTCCACATCCCTCTTAGGGATTCGAGTGAAGCAGCGGACAATACGACAGAGCAAAAGCTAGCTACTTTTTTTTTTATATTTCTTGCCTGCTTGAAGCTATGGCATCCTACCGATCCTATCCGAAAGGGTGAGTTGATGCTAGGGTGGTACCCTGATTGCTCAGTTGTTAACCGAACTAAACCATTCCCACCGCCCTTCTTTATAAAAGAATATTTATTTGCTTACGGAGCGGTGAAATTACTTTCTTTCGAGTGATTTGATTCATCAATAGGAGACTACCATAGGAAGTTGCTTCTTGGAATGCCGTCGTTCAAGCGCAGGCTGACCACTGATTCAATCTTCAAACCAAAAGCCACATCTTGCTACTAGAAAACCGAAGGAGCACACAAAGCAAACGAAGGGACTCACCAACGAATCAAGCGGAAGACATGTTTGATCCACTCTACGAACTGAAAGCGAAATCTTGCAAAACAACCACGCCCGGATCCGCAAGAATGGCTATGTAGGTAAGGGGATCCGCGCTATGATCGCTTTGAGTTCTGCTCGAAGGAATAGGAATTCTTCTTAGGAGTTTGAAGTAAAGGCGAGGGAGGACTCCTCCTCCGATCACTTAATTTTCTTTATTAAACCCCGTCCGTATATTCTTGACGTCCTTACCAAAACATCCTTACCCAAGGGTTATTTTAGCACCAAAAGGCTTGTTTTCTTGATCTCAAAAAGTTTAGATTGCTCAGGGCCGAGGAAATGAAATTGATGGAACCAGTATCAGTAGGTATTGATCTAAGCTTAGAACGGGGGTAGCCTATGAGCGAAGAACTTCCTGGGATCGAAGAACATCCTGAGCATAGGCTCGTAAGAGGGAAATGAATAGATGAGCTCCCCTTGCCTTGAAAGAAGCTAACCGGTAGAAGCCATCCGTGAGCAAGAGAAGAGAAGAAGGAACAAGTGCAGGAGTGGTTGGTCACCTAGGAAAGAAATAGAATAGATTTAAAAATATTACCCCGAAACGAATATCTAATATCTACCTTTAGCGCATATTTCCTGCTTTGAAGAAAGGAAGCGAACAACCACCTTTTCTTGCCAGATTTATGAAGGCATCTTCCTTAACGTAAGAAAGGATAGTGAATCTCGCACTTCCGGAAAGATGATACGGAAATTCATTCCGAGCTATGAAAAGGAAGTTCATTCCCGGCTAGGTTCTTCAAGAAAGAGAGCTAGGCCCAGGAGAGGAGATTCAGCTTCAATCGGAGATTTCCGCTGTTCAAGCTATCTCATCAGGTAATTAAGTAGTCGGGGATTCCGCTATAGCCTTAGGAATAGGGTACGAATCGGCTCTTCATGTTCACAAATGGAGGAATCTAAACCTTTCCTTTTCTATTTCTAATGTCAAACCTGAAAGCAGCAGGGGCAAGCCTAAACCTTCTAATAGGGAAAGTGCTAAGGTTAATGCCCCATGACGCGAGATAAAAGGACTAAGAGCCTTTATCCCATGGTCAACAATCGGCTTCACTCGCTCAAGTTTTTCATATTCATAAATGGGTTCTATTGAGCACCAATTCCTCGAGTAAAGGCTTCTACAGCTGGTTGACCAAAATGAGAATCAAAAATTGCATTAGCAAGAAGTTTGATTATAGAAAAACTATAAGGCACAGCGGACCCAGGTTTGGAACCCAAGTAAGAGATAGAATCTTACTAGAGGGGAAGCTCCCCATTGCATGTAAGCGGAGGAGCCCCCTTTAGGGCTTTCCCTTTTATTGCTCGTTAGCGCTTTACTAATAAAATTGTTAGGGCTTTTCCCTATCTTACTAATAATAATAAAGAAAGGGGCTTCTTTTTTATTTTTACATAAGGTGAAACGAAACCGGTTGTTCATGCTTGTAGCTTGCGTGTCTGAGATCCGTCTTCTGTTTGCGATTGAAACCCCCGCTTACTTTATTACATTACTTTTTTTTTATCTAGGCAGAATTCTCTTATAAAAAAGAAGGCAGCTTTTGAGATAGAGTCTTTACGGTTACAGTGGCAAGTGGAGAACAGATCAATCAGCTTTTAGCGGCTAAGAGAAAGAAATATCTTCTTGTGCTTGTGCTGGCACCTTGGATGAAATCCTTGTTCTTTGTTCCAGTTTCTTTGCGGCTTAGCTTAGAGAAAAGGTTACTTCTAGTTCCTTTCGGGTAGCGCGAGTGTAAAGCCCTACAAACCCTCAAATTAAGTTAAGGAAGCCGAGTTGAACAGAAGATAGAGTTTCAGTTCCAGTGAAAGCCCCTACTCCCAACAAGTTGGAAAGTGAAGTTCAAGTGCTTCAGTCAAAGAGAAGTTTCTTATTTCTGTAACCGCGGTTACAGTTGCAAAAAGTACTTTAAAGCTCAACAAGGCTTTAAACAACGGCTAAAGCAGATCACGAAAAAAAACCTTATTCCGGGTGTGAGCCATAGCACAGGGACTCTCGGTTGGTCGTAGAAATGAAAGAGTTAACAGTTTTCGCTAGTGAAGCTTTAAGAGATAGGGCAAGTAGTCTACGACTATCCTTGCTTCATTCTTTTTTGTATAAGTTGGCTTAGGGAAATACAGAGACACAAGGTAGGTCGTCTAGTCTGGTATGACTTGAAACAAAAGATGTATCTACCGGGATTGAATCAGGAGGATTTTTCCACCCACAGGCATAGTGACCAAATAGACCCTCTCTTGTAGCTCGCTGAAAGATCGGGGTTAGAATCGGGAACGGGCTTAGAATCAGGAACGGGCATAGAACGGAAAATGAGCCTGTTAACTACTTGCCAGGTTCGCCTACCTTATTAGATTCGGCCTACAGAACTGGACTTATTGGATTTACATTCCTGTTTTAGAGAACTTCTTCACTGACAACTTCTTTGATTCATCGCTAACTCTCATCGCTAACTCCCATCGATCAAAAGAAAGATTAACGGCCTAAAAGCTTCCTTCGCCTGAGACTGAGCTTACCTTGCCCACTTGAATGTACTATCTATTTGAGTTCTATTTTAAGTTTCGTGGCTGGATTATAAGTTCGACTGAGCTATAGTCTCCGGACTTCCCTCCCCCTACTTCGACAGCTAACGACAAACCCGGCTCACATCGTTGAGTAGTTGCTTCGCTTCCCGCCTACGAATATACGGGAACACTTCCAGAAGTGAGCTACGGGCTATTCACTCTAAAATCTTTTTATCCTGAAGCTGCCTTTAAGTGCTTTCCTTGAGCTTCTAACTAATACTTTCTTTGAGCTTAACCTTCTCACTAGTAGATAGATATTCGAACTACTGAAGTTGCTAACAACCTTACTTTCGTAGACTTCTTGTAGTTTCTCTTTCCCCGCCGATCGTTGAAGTTTATCCTCCCGCCATTCCTTTTATCGATTTGAGTTCTGTTGTCCAGTCCATTTGGTTGAAACGAATTGTCTTTCCTTGGCACCTTGCTTTCGTACTTGGCCCTGAGCCGCCGATAACTACCCGCCTATAGAGAAATTGCATTAACTGAAGAAGCTTTAACCGGTATTTCAGACTCTCTGAAGCGCACTACGGATTCTCGTTCTTGACTAGTTAACCCGCCTTTCACCCCTTATAATAGAATAGATTCTAGCTATCTTTCTCCGAGCTCCTACGAGGGATTGATCGTCCTGCTTTCTTTCCCCATTTCCCGTTCAAGCGGTAGTTACGACCGGGGGTGTGCCCTCCATCAGTCTTTCAAATCTCCCTGTCGCTAGTCAGTCAAGTAGTTCTTGAGTGGACTCGAGGGGCCCTATTGAAAGATCTAACCGCCGGCCACTTCCACCGGTTGGTTTTTTTCAATAATTGTGTTGACTTTGGCATAGACGCATCTAAGAGGCTCAATCGAGTACTACCAACTTGATCTCTATCCATGGAGATCCCCATCTAGATAGCTTTTCATCGATCTAGACCATCCTCGGATAAACTGAGGAGAGCATCTGTGGAATCTTGTAATTACTGTTTATTGTTTTAGGGCATTGACTCGAGGTCACATCCATGTTCAAAGGACAGATTCAGCTCCGTCGAAGTGAAAAGACAGGTAACTCAGTCGAAGTAATGGAATGGGCGATATCTCAGCCTCTTCTCTTATCTTTGCGGGACTCTTTCTTAGGCAGAAGAAGAAGGGGCTAGCCGACCGGCTTTCTAGTTGTCTTTCTAGTCAGCGAAGGAGAAGCTGTGAGCAAATCAACTTCTTGAATCCCTTGTTTTAGGTGAAGGTGCTCATTGAGCCGGTCTCCCTTGGCTTGGCAATCGTTTCGCTTCTTTTTTTTTTCCTTAAGCATGAGATTGTCATAGATGCCTTGAAATGTTAGATCAATGGGACACCGCAGCCGGCCATTCTTCTCAGGATAAGGCAAGGGATGAAGAGGAGGGATTCTGATGATCGATCTGGAGCAGCCTACTCTACCCTTACAATGTTCATTATAGAATACTGCGAATCCTTTTTTTTGGTAAAGTAGGGCAAGGCTTTCATCCTTCCCTTAGCCGGGATGCTACATTTAGAGAATAAATTAATTGCCTTTCAATTAGAAATCTTAATAAAGAGGATTAAAGTAAGCAATCGGCTACAGGTCATTAGATGTGGAAATTCAGGGTGATAAGAAGCTGACGGTTGCAGAAGATGGACTTCTTTGTTTTTGTTGACCCAGGTCTCGTGTGCCAGTAAGGGGCACAAAGCTAAAACTAAGGGTAAAGCGAAGTAAATGGTTCTTTGAGCGGTCTTTATTATTGAATGTTCGTTTAGGCAATTCAATTATAGAGGCACAGGCTATTGCTATTCCAGAAGGCTCTCCCTTAATTGAAAGCTCATATTAAGATTTAGATTAATTGGCTCATTTAGTTAGATCTGAGGCCGGCATAGGCAGCAAGAGAAGAAAAGGCATAAGCTGAAGCATCTAAATAAGATAGGCACCTATAAAGGGTCCGGAAACCTTATGACCAGCTAAGAGACTTTCCTGCATGCACGTGAAGCTAAGCTTTCAATTGATCTGATCTTCGCGCTTTCATAAGTGGAGGCTTTCTATTGCTTGACGTTAGGGGACCTAGACCTACCCTTGCTGCTATAGAGCAGGAACCTACCTATTTTTAGGGGTTGTCCAAGGGTCAAAATCTTCTATGAAATAGGTCATATATGGTATAGATAAGACTCCTTTTTATATCCCACCCGCTTTCCAGTTAGTTCCTCTTCAATGCTTTCATCAGAAGGTCGATTAGCACATATTAAAAGCCAGCCTCAGAAGCTAGCGAAAGCAAGCTAGCCAGGGAAGTGGGGTTAGCGTTAGCACGGTAGCGGTATATTGATCCGGTACGTACGGATCAATTCAATTCTTTTCCGCAGAAGCAGACGAAAGAAAGGCTTCGGCATCAGGAAAGGAATTTTATGATTCTGAAGCGTTGGCATAATCAGAAGAAAGAGAGGGAACAATCCGAGCATGCAACATCAGATAGGTAGGCCCACTCATATTCATTAGGAAAAAGTGCTCACGGCTCTCGTACAGCTGGTACATTTCCTTTCCTTTATCCTTTCTGGGAGGCCTAATTGCTTGCTGAAATAAAGTAATTCAACTTGTTTGTGGCCCGGGGCCAAAGCCCTGAAACAGATAAATGGGCTACTAAAGGCGTAAAGGCTCTACTTATTGAAGTTCATCTTTCGCGTAGCATGGTGGGTGGGCGAAGGTATCTTCTCTCTTCAAGTCTTAAAGGTATAAGTTCAGATTGAACAATTTCACCTTAGCTCCAAGCCGTATTAGCTAGAAAGCCAATAGCAAGACGCTAGCAAGCCAACCTGTAATCCAGCAAGCATGTGAAGGTGGGAATAGATTGTAGGTAAGGACATACAAGACAGATAGGAGATAAGGGAGAACCTGTGAGGGATTCATTCAGTAAGGGAGGGGGCTCTAAATCCGCCTAGGGGAGAGAATAAAAGTAAGACCTTTGAGCACTCAAGATGAGAAGAATCCCGCTGTCCTGTCTCATTCCCATTCTCTTTGAAGCACAGATCTCATCTCTTTTCAATGCAAAATAAGGAAGGGCATTTATCTCAAGTTAGAGAGGGCAAACACACACCTGTCTAACGTCAGTTTCGCTGTACTGGCATTTCGCTCCCATCGATGGAACGAAAAGATT